AGCATTAAGATGAAAAATTTTATTGTCGATATGAAATATTCATACAAAGAAAAATGCGGGAGAGATGAAGAAGATGCAGGTTCATTTATCTGATTGGCTAGTAAAGCATGAGCTAATTCATAGATCTTTAGGCTTTGATTGTCGAGGAATAGAGACTTTACAAATAAAAATCGAGGATTGGGATTCCATTGCTGTCATTTCATATGTATATGGTTACAATTATTTACGCTCCCAGTGTGCCTATGATGTAGCACCAGGCGGATTTTTAGCTAGTGTGTATCACCTTACGAAAATACGATATGGTATAGATAAACCAGAAGAGGTATGCATAAAAGTATTTGCTCCCAGGAGTAATCCTAAAATCCCGTCAGTTTTCTGGATTTGGAGAAGTGCTGATTTTCAGGAACGGGAATCTTATGATATGTTGGGAATTTCTTATGAGAATCATCCTCGCCTTAAACGTATCTTGATGCCTGAAAGTTGGATAGGCTGGCCTTTACGTAAAGACTATATTACGCCCAATTTCTATGAGATTCAAGATGCTCATTGATTTAAATTAAAATGAAATCTGGAGTCGTGTCGTATAAGTAAAAAAGCGGTTTTTTATCATTCAATGAGCATCTTGGCATTTCCCTTCTAGATGAAAAAGAGTAACTGGACTTTCATTCGTATTGTGGAGGGGCTAAAATAAAAAAATAAAAAGAGGTTCTCATTGCTATTCCCCAATTGGGAAGATATCATATAATATACATTTCGTATGAGCAGATCCTGTCCTTCCACTCTTTGATTGAATTCTTTTAGCTAATTTTTTTTAGCTATTAAATTTGAGATATATACAAAAATTTAACATACTTTTTGAATAAGAAAAGTATGAACAGAGAGTAAAAAAATACAAATGAAAAAGAAAGTAAAGAATATCTATTCCGATCCGTCTCAATGAATTAATTTCATTTGTATGAGGTATGAATATCTATCCGATACATTATTCATGTGTCAGGAACCAGATTTGAACTGGTGACACAAGGATTTTCAGTCCTCTGCTCTACCAACTGAGCTATCCCGACCATTTCTCGTGCATCATCTTAGCAGAATACTTATATCTATGTCAATGAATTTCTTAGATCTTCAAAAAGAAGACTTTCTTTGTTTGTAAATGTAAGTAAAAAAATATGGACTATGAATAATACAATATGAACATATATGTTCATATTGTATTATACAAAACAAATGAGATTGGATTGGAAAAAGATACGAAGATTTCTATTCGTATTCATTTGTGAAAGAACAGAGTGAATGAAATGAGAAAGATATTTCAGTTTGTTTAAACTGAGCTCCACTGATGAGAAAAAAAAAATGAGGATAAATAAAAAGTTAGGAAGTAAAATGGGCTTTTTATTGGGGATAGAGGGACTTGAACCCTCACGATTTAAAAATTCGACGGATTTTCCTCTTACTATAAATTTCATTGTAGTCGGTATTGACATGTAAAATGGGACTCTCTCTTTATTCTCGTCCGATTAATCTTCTAAAGATCTATCAAACTCTGAAATGAATCATTTGATCACTGAATATTCGAATTGGATTCTTTTTTCAACTTCAATTAGAATTGATTCACAATAACTCTTCCATTTTTCATATATTTTTTGATCTCTATTATTCTAATTAATAGAATAATAGAATTCATAAATCAATTCTATTAGCTATTAGAATAGAAATAGAATATAGAATGAATATATATATACTAAAATAGATAATTCTAATATAAAGAAATAGAAGATTTCTATTTTCATATCTCATATAGAGAGATACAGAATAGGATTCAATCTAAGATTTGGGTTGTTATTAATCGTTTGCTATGTCAATATGTATACGTACGTATTAGGTATATAAAGTTATCCTTTCTGTCATTTCAATAGAAGGATTTTAGCTACTAACGTAACATAGTCAATTTCATTCGTTAGAACAGCTTCCATTGAGTCTCTGCACCTATCCCTTCTTATTCTCATTTTCCATCTTTTTTTCTCTCAAAACAAAGATTTGGCTCAGGATTGCCCATTTTTAGTTCCAGGGTTTCTCTGAATTTGGAAGTTACCACTTAGCAGGTTTCCATACCAAGGCTCAATCCAATCAAGTCCGTAGCGTCTACCAATTTCGCCATATCCCCCTTTCCTTTGAGACAAGGATCCAGTTGGAATTCCATCCAACTCTTTCATTTATCTTGACACTATTTAATTCATTAGGTAATGATTCCTATATCGAAAAAGTGTATGCTGCTATTTTATTTTTTTGCCCACCCTCTATTCTATATTCTATCATTTCATCTATATTGGATGAACCTTATTTGTTTCAATACGAAATGATTTTATCATTGATGTATCCGCAATTCAATATGGATAGATATATACCACATATATATATATGCCTTTCCTCCTCCTTCATTTTTACAGTGCAGCTTGGAGTAGTGGAACGGTCGATATTCATTCTTTTTTTTTTCATTTCAAAATATAAAAATATAATTTCATTGATATATTGATATTTTATTTTCATATATATGAATATGGAATAGAATTTCTATTTAGATCTAGTATATATCTAAATAGAATCTAAAATATATAACAAAAAATATATAAAATATAACTAAAAAATAGAATAAATTTAAATAATCAAAATAAACAATAAATGAAATAAAAAAAGAAGAAGAATCACTAGGTAATAGCTAAGATCCGATAGTTTCCTGTATTCCTATACACTATTGCTCTTATATCCGCCCGCTTAGCTCAGAGGTTAGAGCATCGCATTTGTAATGCGATGGTCATCGGTTCGATTCCGATAGCCGGCTCTTTTTATTTATCAATTTTTTTCTTTCCATGATTTAAAATCTCTACTCTCGCTTTCTCTAAATGTCGAGTCACCGATCTATTATGTCATGGTAACTTGCAGCTATAGCTATGAATAAAAAAGTTGACTAGATCAATTAGATCTCTACAGAAGAAATTGGAAAACGTAACCTTCGTTTGAATTTCGTATGTATATATATATAGGAAATCCAAATATTGATAATATTTATTTTATTCTGTTTTGTAGGACTTTTAGGACTTTCGTAAATTGAGTTTTGCTTTGCTGGTCCTTTAGTTCAGTCTGAATTTATATTTTTTTGTCAAATGAAAGCTAATCAAAAAGGAGCCTTTATATGTCTCGTTACCGAGGACCTCGTTTCAAAAAAATACGCCGGCTGGGAGCTTTACCGGGACTAACTAGTAAAAGACCCAGATCCAGAAGTGATCTTCAAACCCAATTGCGCTCTGGAAAAAGATCACAATATCGTATTCGTTTAGAAGAGAAACAGAAATTGCGTTTTCATTATGGTCTGACAGAGCGACAATTACTTAAATATGTGCATATTGCTGGAAAAGCCAAAGGGTCAACAGGACAGGTTTTACTACAACTACTTGAGATGCGTTTGGATAACATCCTTTTTCGATTAGGTATGGCTTCGACCATTCCTGGAGCCAGACAATTAGTTAACCATAGACACATCTTAGTGAATGGTCGTATAGTGGATATACCAAGTTATCGTTGCAAACCCCGAGATATTATTACTACGAAGGATAAAGAAAGATCGAAAGCTCTGATTCAAAATTATCTTGTTTCATCCCCCTACGGGGAATTGCCAAACCATTTGACTATTGACTCCTTACAATATAAAGGATTTGTAAATCAAATAATAGATAGTAAATGGATCGGTCTTAAAATAAATGAGTTGTTGGTCGTAGAATATTATTCCCGTCAGACTTGATTCTAACGAAAATACAAAAGCAAGGTTCATACCAATTTTGACTCCTTTCGCTGAAGTAAATAGAGTACCTTGTGCCCTGTCTCATTCACGTATCAAAAAAGGATCGGCAATAGGATTTTTATTTTTTTCTTCTTTTCAATAGATTTCTATTTGTATTTCTTTTACCTATCACAGGGATTAATTAGGGATAGAGAATGTCTATTAAATAAGGGTGTTACCGTTAGAATAATGATATCAATTCTTATTTTATTTGATACATTGTAGTCGGTAACGTTGATGAATGAAAAGAAACGGAGAGAGAGGGATTCGAACCCTCGGTAAACAAAAGTCTACATAGCAGTTCCAATGCTACGCCTTGAACCACTCGGCCATCTCTCCTACAGAATGTTATTCTTGACCAAAACCAAATGAATAGCGAGTCCTTCATCTGAATTGTAGTACATGTATGACGGTCCTATGGTTCCATAAGAAGAAATTTTTTTTTCCAATTTCCTATTTATCAACAACAACTTCTTTCATCAGCTAACCCATGGAATTCATGAATCGTCCGATGAATCTTTCTATTTCAATTGTATGGTGTGGCACATACACGTTATGCAAACAAAAAGGATGGTTTTTTATTTGAATTTTATTTTATCATGGAATTATTATTCTATTATTTTCCTTTTTGAATCATAACCAAATCAAAAATTCTCGAGTTATAAAAATCCATAGGAAATTTGGTTATGAAACTTAGATTTAGATGAAATAGTAATAGTCATTGGTAGATTACGAAATTTGAATGAAATTGAATCTGATTCAACTATTTCATTTCATCTTTGTTCAAAAAGGTGACACCGCATCTTTTCCAATTAGTCTGTTTTTATGTTATTTTGTACTGTACAATTCCTTTTTTGTGGGATCATTTTCCCCGAAGGGGGATGAGAAGAATTATAGAATGAATTGCTAATTATGCCTAGATCTCGAATCAATGGAAATTTTATTGATAAGACCTCTTCAATTGTAGCCAATATCTTATTACGAATAATTCCGACAACTTCAGGAGAAAAAAAGGCATTTACCTATTACAGAGATGGTGCGATTTGATTTTTTCTTGTTTTTTTTTACCTCTCAGTTTTACGAGAAAAAGAACGTAGTTAGGAATAGAAAAAAAACAAATTAGTGAAAGAAACCTACGCTTGGTGAAGGTGAAGTTTAGAGATAT